CTATGAATCCTTGGGCACCTATCATGAGATTTATGCACACTATCTAATAATAAGAAATAAAAAAAAAGAAATTATTTTTGTATATATTCGAACTACTGTTGGTCATATTTATCTTTATCGAGAGATTGAAGAAGCTATACAAGGATTTTCTCGAGCCTGCTAATATGGTAAGACCATACTTAAGTAATTCTATGATATCCGTGTAATTCGAGTCTTTTGGGTTCAACTAGGATCACAATTCATCAATTTTTAGGTGAATTAAGATTCAGAAAAGGAAGTTTTCTAATCATTAACTCAAAACCATTCATTGTGTAATTCTACTTAAGCGGAATACGGAGGTACTTATGGCAGAACGGGCCAATTTGGTCTTTCACAATAAATCGATAGATGGAACTGCCATGAAACGACTTATTAGCAGATTAATAGATCACTTTGGAATGGCATATACAGCACACATACTGGATCAAGTCAAGACTCTGGGTTTCCAGCAAGCCACTGCTACATCCATTTCATTAGGAATTGATGATCTTTTAACAATACCTTCTAAGGGATGGCTAGTTCAAGATGCTGAACAGCAAAGTTTGATTTTAGAAAAACACCATCATTATGGAAATGTCCATGCAGTAGAAAAATTACGCCAATCCATCGAGATATGGTATTCTACAAGTGAATATTTGCGACAAGAAATGAATCCTAATTTTAGGATGACTGACCCTTATAATCCAGTCCATATAATGTCTTTTTCGGGAGCTAGAGGAAATGTGTCTCAAGTACATCAATTAGTAGGTATGAGAGGATTAATGTCCGATCCACAAGGACAAATGATTGATTTACCTATTCAAAGCAATTTACGCGAAGGACTCTCTTTAACAGAATATATAATTTCTTGCTACGGAGCCCGCAAAGGGGTTGTGGATACCGCTGTACGAACATCAGATGCGGGATATCTTACGCGCAGGCTTGTCGAAGTAGTTCAACATATTGTTGTACGTAGGACAGATTGTGGCACCATTCGGGGTATTTCTGTAAGTCCTAGAAACGGCAGGATGCCGGAAAGAATTTTTACCCAAATATTAATAGGTCGCGTATTAGCAGACGATATATATCTGGGTTCGCGATGCATTGCGACTCGCAATCAAGATATCGGGGTTGGGCTTGTAAATAGATTCATAACCTTTCGAACCCAACCAATAGCCATTCGAACTCCTTTTACTTGTAGGAGTACGTCTTGGATTTGTCGATTATGTTATGGCCGAAGTCCTACTCACGGCGACCTGGTCGAATTAGGAGAAGCTGTAGGTATTATTGCAGGTCAATCCATTGGGGAGCCCGGTACTCAACTAACATTAAGAACTTTTCATACGGGCGGAGTATTCACAGGGGGTACTGCAGAACATGTACGAGCTCCTTATAATGGCAAAATTAAATTTAATGAGGAGTTGGTGCATCCCACACGTACACGTCATGGACACCCTGCCTTTCTATGTTATATAGACTTGTATGTCACTATTGAGAGCGAAGATAGTCTACATAATGTGAATATTCCTCCAAAAAGTTTTCTTTTAGTTCAAAATGATCAATATGTTGAATCCGAACAAGTTATTGCTGAAATTCGTGCGGGGGCATCAACTCTGAATTTTAAGGAAAAAGTTCGAAAACATATTTATTCTGATTCAGAAGGAGAAATGCACTGGAGTACCGATGTGTATCATGCACCCGAATTTACATATGGTAATGTTCATCTCTTACCAAAAGCAAGCCGTTTATGGATATTGTCGGGAAGACCATACAGATCCAGTGTAGTCTCCTTTTCACTCCACAAGGATCAAGATCAAACAACCGGGAATTCTCTTTCTTTCGAACAAATAATTTATAACTTATCAATGACTAATGATCAAGTACAAAATAAATTTTTGGATCCTTATATTAAAAAATCTAGTAAAAAAGAACATAGGAGTCCGAATTATTCAGAACTTAATGGGATAGGTCATTGTAATCACATATATCCTGCAAAAAACTCCGATTTATTGGCAAAGAGGCGAAAAAATAGATTAATAATTCCATTTCAATTTCAATTGAGTCAAGAACGAGAAAAAGAATTAATGTCCCTTTCCAACGGTATCTCGATTGAAATACCCATAAATGGTATTTTCCGTAGAAATAGTATTTTTTCTTATTTCAATGATCCTCGATACCGAACAAAGAGTTCGGGAATTACTAAATATGAAACTATAGAAATGCATTCCAGCGTTAAAAACGAGGACTTGATTGAGTATCGAGGAGTCAAAGAATTTCGACCAAAATACCAAATGAAAGTCGATCGGTTTTTTTTCATTTCCCAGGAAGTACATATTTTACCCGGATCTTCTTCGATAATGGTACGGAACAATAGTATCATTGGAGTAGATACAAAAATTACTTTAAATACAAGAAGCCGCGTAGGCGGAGTGGTTCGGGTGGAGAGGAAAAAAAAAAAGATTGAACTTAAAATTTTTTCTGGAGATATCTATTTTCCTGGGGAAACAGATAATATATCCCGACACAGCGGCATTTTGATACCACCAGGAAAGACAAATTACAAGGAATCAAAAAATTTTAAAAATTGGCTCTATGTTCAACGGATCACCCCTACTAAGAAAAAGTATTTTGTTTTGGTTCGACCCGTAGTCACATATGAAATCACGGACGGTATCAATTTAGCAACACTTTTCCCTCAGGATCTGTTGCAAGAAAGGGGTAATGTGCAACTTCGAGTTTTCAATTATATCCTTTATGGAAATGGCAAAGTCACCCGGGGAATTTATGACACAAGTATTCAATTAGTACGTACTTGTTTAGTATTGAATTGGAACCAAGACAAAAAAGATTCTTCTATCGAAGAGGCCCGTGCTTCATTTGTTGAAGTAAGGACAAATGGTATAATTCGATATTTCCTAAAGATCGGTTTAGTGAATACGGCTCTTTCGTATATCGGTAAAAGAAAGAATCCCCCCCCTTTTTCTGATGATGGCTTAAAGTATACCAATATGAATCCGTTTTTTTCCATTTATTCAAAGCCCAAACTTCAACAAGCATTTAACCCAAATCAAGGAACTGTTCGTATGTTGGTGGGTAAAAATAAGGAATGTCAGTCTTTTATAATTTTGTCATCATCCAATTGTTTTCGAATGGGTCCATTCACACTCAACGGTGTAAAATATCCCAAAGAATCCATTAAAAAAGATCGCCTAATTCTAATTAAGAATTCATTAGGTCCTTTAGGAACAGTCCTTAATTTTGCGAATTTTTTTTTTTTTTACCATTTAATAACTCATAATCAGATCTTGGTAAATAATTATTTACAACTGGACAATTTAAAACAAACCTGTCAAGTCCTTAAATATCAATATTATTTAATGGATGAAAATGGAATAATTTATAATCCCAATTTTTGTAGTAATATAATTTTGAATCCATTCAATTTGCATTGGGATTTTCTTCATTACAATTTTTGTGACGAGACATCTACAAAAATGCGTCTTGGACAATTTATTTGTGAAAATATATGTATAAAAAAAAATGGACTGCACTTAAAACCGGGTCAAATTATAATTGTTCAATTTGATTCGGTAGTAATAAGATCGGCTAAGCCCTGTTTAGCTACCCCAGGAGCAACAGTTCATGGGCATTATGGAGAAATCATTTATGAAGGGGATACCCTAGTTACATTTATATATGAAAAATCGAGGTCTGGTGATATAACGCAAGGTCTGCCAAAAGTGGAACAAGTCTTAGAAGTTCGTTCGGTTGAGTCAATATCCATGAATCTCGAAAAGAGGATTAATGGTTGGAACGAACGTATAAAAAAAATTCTTGGAATTCCGTGGGGATTCTTGGTTGGGGCTGAGCTAACTATAGCACAAAGTCGTATCTCTTTGGTTAATAAGATCCAAAAGGTTTATCGATCCCAGGGGGTGCAGATTCATGATCGGCATATCGAAATTATTGTACGGCAAATAACATCTAAAGTCTTGGTTTCAGAGGATGGAATGTCTAATATTTTTTTGCCCGGAGAACTAATTGGATTGTTTCGAGCAGAACGAACGGGGCGCGCTTTGGAAGAAGCGATCTGTTACCGAACGATCTTATTGGGAATAACGAGAGCATCCCTGAATACTCAAAGTTTTATATCCGAAGCAAGTTTTCAAGAAACTGCCCGAGTTTTAGCAAAAGCTGCTCTCCGAGGCCGTATTGATTGGTTGAAAGGATTAAAAGAAAACGTTGTTCTGGGGGGGGTGATACCCGTTGGTACTGGATTCAAGGGATTCGTACACCGATCAAATCAACATAAGAGCATTAGCATTCCTTTGAAAAAAAAAAACAAGAATAGACTCGAGGGAGAAACGAGAGATATTTTGTTTTACCACAGAGAATTGTTGGATTCTTGTTTTTTAAAGAATTTAGGTGATAGATCAAAACAACAATGATTGGGGGGATTTAACAGAAGAGATTCATCTTTTTTTATCTTTATTATTGATTATTGTTATTTAATTAATTAATTTAGTATTTTAGTAATGTAATAAAATACGTTCACTAAAAAAAAAGATAAAAATAGACAGGAATTTTTAGTTTGGGTTGTGTATCAATATCCAGGTTAAAAAAGAAGGTTCCGTTGGAACAAATTTTTATTTCAGGATACCTCATCTCTTTATTCAAAAAAGAGTTAAAGTGTGTGGAGAAATGACAAGAAGATATTGGAACATCAATTTGGAAGAGATGATGGAGGCGGGAGTTCATTTTGGGCATGGTACTCGAAAATGGAATCCCCGAATGTCACCTTATATCTCTGCAAAATGTAAGGGTATTCATATTATAAATCTTACCAGAACTGCTCGTTTTTTATCAGAGGCTTGTGATTTAGTTTTTGACGCAGCAAGTAGGGGAAAACAATTTTTAATTGTTGGGACAAAAAATAAAGCAGCTGATTCAGTAGCATGGGCTGCAATAAGGGCTCGATGTCATTATGTTAATAAAAAGTGGCTTGGGGGTATGTTAACGAATTGGTCCACTACAGAAACAAGACTTCATAAATTCAGGGACTTACGAATGGAACAAAAGGCGGGGCGACTCGCGCGTCTTCCGAAGAGAGATGCCGCGGTGGTAAAGAGACAATTATCTCACTTGCAAACATATCTGGGCGGGATTAAATATATGACAGAATTACCTGATATTGTAATCATTGTTGATCAACAAAAAGAATATACAGCTCTTCGAGAATGTATTACTTTGGGAATTCCAACGATTTGTTTAATCGATACAAACTGTGACCCGGATCTCGCCGATATTTCGATTCCGGCAAACGATGATGCTATATCTTCAATCCGATTAATTCTTACCAAGTTAGTATTTGCAATTTGTGAAGGTCGTTCTAGCTATGTAAGAAATACTTGATTTTTTTATGAAATCAACACTTCAATTCCTATAATTTATAATAGAATTGGTTAATGTTCCTGAATATCAAAAACTATATAATAAATTAAAGGGAAAGGGCTGGTGATATTATGTGATTTGATTAATTGGTATCCTAAATAAAAAGTCAATTAAAAAAAAAGTGGACAAGTCGAGAAAGAGATGATTGAATCAAAATAAATTTTTTTAAGTTTTATTTCTGTCAGAGGACAATATGAATATTCTATCATATTCAATCAACACACTAAAGAAGGGGTTATATGATATGTCTGGTGTGGAAGTAGGTCAACATTTTTATTGGCAAATAGGGGGTTTCCAAATCCACGGTCAAGTACTTATAACTTCTTGGGTTGTAATTGCTATCTTACTAGGTTCAGCTGCTATAGCTGCTCGTAATCCACAAACCATTCCGACAGGGGGTCAGAATTTCTTGGAATATGTCCTTGAATTTATTCGAGACGTGAGTAAAACACAAATTGGAGAAGAATATCGCCCTTGGGTTCCCTTTATTGGAACTATGTTTCTATTTATTTTTGTTTCTAATTGGTCAGGGGCCCTTTTCCCGTGGAAAATCATACAGTTACCTCACGGAGAGTTAGCCGCACCCACGAATGATATAAATACTACTGTTGCTTTAGCTTTACTCACATCAGTAGCCTATTTCTATGCGGGTCTTACAAAAAAAGGGTTAGGTTATTTTGGTAAATACATTCAACCAACCCCAATTCTTTTACCCATTAACATTTTAGAAGATTTCACAAAACCTCTATCACTTAGTTTTCGACTTTTTGGAAATATATTAGCGGATGAATTAGTAGTTGTTGTTCTTGTTTCTTTAGTACCCTTAGTGGTTCCTATACCTGTCATGTTCCTCGGATTATTTACAAGTGGGATTCAGGCTCTTATTTTTGCAACTTTAGCCGCGGCTTATATAGGCGAATCCATGGAGGGTCATCATTGATTAGTCTTAGGAAGATTTAGTTTAGATCCAATCATGTGTGGCTCAAGAGACTCTATTACCATTAGATTCTATCTTGATAGAATTAATGGTAATAGAGTCTCTTGAAAAAACTTAGTTGGTTAGTAGAGAGCGGTTGCACCAGATATGTAGAATCTAATGCTTATAGGTTCATATTTTGAAGTTAAAAATTTTTCGATTAGATGTTTCGAAGAATTATTAGAAAATCTGATTGAATTTAAGAGATATATAGGCGGTTTACGTTATGTAAGAAACATATGTATATTTTATATTATATATTGACAAGTTAAGTTATATATGAACGTAATTTGCACTATTTGAATTTGGCTAGAGATGTCAGCCGTTGTATGTAGTCAGAAAGACTCTCCGATTAGTAACTAAAAATTTCTAATGATCTAATAATAGATTAATTAAAATTTGGCGTTTTTAATTCTTTCTACTGGATGGATATTCCAATGGAATAATTAAGTTCTAATTCATTGGTTCATTGTATCATTAACCATTTCTTTTTTTTGTGTGAGGAACTTATCTATCATGAATCCACTGATTTCTGCCGCTTCCGTTATTGCTGCTGGATTGGCTGTAGGGCTTGCTTCTATTGGACCTGGAGTTGGTCAAGGTACTGCTGCAGGCCAAGCTGTAGAAGGTATTGCGAGACAGCCCGAGGCGGAGGGAAAAATCCGAGGTACTTTATTACTTAGTTTAGCTTTTATGGAAGCTTTAACAATTTATGGATTGGTTGTAGCATTAGCCCTTTTATTTGCAAATCCTTTTGTTTAATCCGAGAAAAAGAAATATATATTTCTCATATTTCTTTTAGGGTCTTGGACGTGCAGGTTGTTTTTTCACATTATATTATAATTATAATTTCGTCCCTACACAATTACTTATACTTATTCATTCAGAAAATAACCCAAGGGAAGGACTGATTTGAAGATGAAGAATTAGTGTTACCCACTCGTTTTCTTCCTTCCTTCCCTTTCCGTAGTCCAAAGCATAAGTTCCCCAACAAAGGAGCTATTTCGCAATTCACATGAAACCTAGTACCTAATTCTATTTTATTTGAATTTATT